AGTGGGAAATGTCCCGAATAAATCCAACGAGTGACTAATAATACGGTTATACATAAAAAAGTAGCTATCATTCCCTTTTCTGACGAATCATTTAGTTTTATGATTTCATCGATTAATAAAGTTATCAAATGAATTGTAATTACAATGGAAACGATCGAAAAGGAAATATGAGTTAATATATGCTCTAAAGTTGAAAATATCATAAAAATTTTAAAAAGGAGGAATCCTGAAATATAAATCAGGAGTTGAATTCATTCTAGAATTTATAATATATTGTATCTATTTTCGAAGAGAAGGTCTGCCGCCACTCGGACTCGAACCGAGATGCTCTCGCACTGCTTCCTAAGAGCAGCGTGTCTACCGATTTCACCATAGCGGCTTGTTCGAATTCATAATAGCCTATTCATAGTCAATCGTCGAGATTTAAGGAGTCAACTAAATGAAATCTTTTTAGTCAAAATGAAAATGGATGAATAAAACTTTGTTCAAATACAAATTCGAAGGTTCATTATTAGGGGGTATGGGTTTTATTTACCTTAGTGATTTGGTGTAGTTTATGCTCTTCTATAATTCAATAGAATCGAACTATTGAAACTATAAACTTCAACCCTCTAGTTATTGATAGAACTATAAAAGATTTCTTTGCTTTTTTTTTCATAAAAGATTTATCATTTATATTATTTCCTAAAAGTGAAAAAATGTATTTTACCAATGAACAAAAAATAAGACCCCCTTTTATTACTCAAAACTTGCACATTAATTCGGACAAAAAATTCCAGGCTTTTGTCGGTTGGGTTGAAAGAGACATATATGGGAAATTTATATATTCTAATAGATTAATTCAGAGAAATTCAGATAAATAAGAAGTCAGAAAGTTACACAAAAAATTTTCAAAATAAATGAATAAATTAATTTCAACGATGTATTAATTTTAACTAAAGATCTCTTTTTTACCCTTCTTCAATATATATATATATTTATAGATATATAGAAAAACGTCGATTATTGTAATTGTGACAAATAGGTTGATGGGGAAAAAAGATTCCCCCATCTCCAAAACAAGAAAATATACTAACAATATACTAACAATATACTAACACAGGCTCAAGTTTTGTATCTTGTCTTTATTCTTTTTTCAAAAGCTTTTTATAATTTACTAACCCCCAAACCGAAGAATTATTATTATACATATCCTAAGTTCTAGTTCATATTGATTAGCCACAAACAATAGCTTTGTTGATTTCCTATTAAGAATGAAATGGGCCTATTTTTATATTCGGATTATTCCAATGTTTTATTTTATGACTTTTTTTGTCGCACAAAAAAACTTTTTGAGTTTCCGGTAGAAAGAGATTTACCTAATGACAACGCTTTTAAGGCTGCCCAATACCCCTTCCCTTTCCAAATATTTTTACGAATACGCTTTTTTGATATAGAAGTACGTTTTTTTGGAACTGCCATTTAAAAATTAAGAGGTAACTCGTTGTTATAGTTGGATGTGAAAGACATCTATTGGTCAAAACGAATATATTCATTATCTAGTTATTTTCTAGATAATAATTAGATAAGATATATTATCTAGAGAAAACAAAAAAATCTATATATATATAGATAAAAAATATGCGAAAATCGTACAAAATCTTACTATAAAAATATAATTTAATTTTTTATATTAATTGGTCAAACTTGAGTAAAGAATACTTCGAAATTCCATTTTAAAATTCGAATCAAACTAGTAATTAAAGTAATGAATCTGTTAAAAGATACACGTTTTGTTAAAAAAAATCTTCGTTATTTTTTTATTAAATTTGATTTAATTTTACCCCCTTTTTATAATTACTCCCTTTTTTTGATAAATATAAAAATAAATCTTATAGAAAATATAAAATGTTAGATATTATAGCGTTTCCTATAAATGTTTTTTTATTGAAACGGAAACTAATCAATCAGTTTCATACTGAAACTAGTTAATGATTTGGAACAAACTGACTAAAAAGCGAGAGTCGTACAAAAATTGTACCTTAGTTAATCCTATGATTCATATCGATTCATATCAGATTTATTTTTAGTGTAATTTTTTATCATTACTTTATGAATATAAAGTGATTTAATAATAATGAAATTTTGTATTTTCGTTTTTTTAAGAAAAATCTTAGTTAATAACTAAATTTGTATAAACAAATCTTAGTTAATAACTAAATTCGCTTTTTATGAGCAAGTAGGTCATATCATTTGCCCAATTGTAACTTCTTTATTTTAATATTTAAAGTATTTTGGAAAGACCCAGATAATAAATATATAAAATTCGAAAAATATCTTTAAGTTAGTACATCTCTTGATTTTTTTATTGACCCCTTTTGTTTTGAAATTGAAAGGGGGTAGGATCCGGTAAATCGGAAACAATCAATTAATAATAAAAAAACTTTTTTATGGAACAGACATATCAATATTCGTGGATAATACCTTTCCTTCCACTTCCAGTTCCTATGTTAATAGGAGC